TGACTGCTCTATTATATTGCTCAATACGTTCACGGATAATATTACTAATTTCGTCGGCTCTAATTGTTACCATGAGTATAATTTTTTTTAGTTAAAGAAAAAAACGATGCCTACAGGAAAAGGACTAATCGGTTATTTCTGCCATCGCCTCAAACGTGTCAATATTCTCACTAATGGTACGTAAATGTAACTCCTTGTTCAAAGAACTATTCAGAGTGCCTCGAGCTCCTTTTAAAACTTGTTGGAAAACCTGTTGTCGGACTTGCTGAACCGCCCTTTGGTGGTCAAAATGAATGGTTTCATTTTTGTAATTTTCGAATTCTTCCAAAGTCTTATAAGTTGACTTAATCAAATTCAATTTTTCTCGTTCTATCTTCGAGTATCCATTCACTCGAAATTGATCTGCTTCCCTTTCGACTTTCCGTAAGCGAGCCCGGGCTTTTTCCAGCCGTTGAATGGCCCCCCCCTGCAGTTCCTCTGAATTTTGAATAGTATTCAGGATCTTCCGTTTTCGATTATCTAATAAATCACTTAATGAAAGTAGATTATCTTTCCATTCATCTAAAAACTTACATGATCCCTTCCCGAACCAAACATGAATTTTTGATTCATTTGGCTCTCACACTCAATTACTTCAACTTTTTAAGTATGGGGGCAATTCCCATATCTTTTTTTTAATGTAATGAGCCTATCCTCTACCTCTCTTCTCTATTCATATTCCAAGATGTCGCGACTAATCACTAATCCAAGACCAGAATATTTTGAGGACTCTTCTGACGGAACAAAACAAAAATATTGAATTGTCAGCAAAGTTGTTTCTTTTTTTCGTCAAATCCAAAGAACTCTTCTTCCTTTATATTATACACATATATTATACACAGGTCACCGATTCAGCATAAAAAGCAGTTGATTGAAATATTTCAAATATTTTGCATTCCAATAAAAGAATAAAAGAAAAGGCTCAAATAATTTTATCGACATGAGTGTTTTATATCGAAAAAAAAAACAAATTCCAATTTTCATTTTGCAAACATTTCTATTCTATATTAATCATAGTAGTAGAAAGAGTACCATGCTGCGTCTGGACTTCAAACAGTTTGGTTTAGCTTTAACCATGTTAATGACCCCACACTATTGGTTTGGTTGATAGAGAATCAAAGTAGATTTACCAATGAATCACGAAATGCTATGGTTCTTAAATATGATTTGAAATTGATTCAGAAGTAATTCGCGGAATCCTGCACCTTTTTTGATCTAGTTATAATGAAAAAAAAGTACAGCTGGTTGGATCCAGCCTATTCTTGAAATAAACAACTCGCACGCACTCCCTTTCCAAAAAAGATCAATACACCAAGGACTACACTTAGATTTATTGGATTTGTTGCTAAAATATCGGTATTAAACCCGAAACTCCCGGCAAATGACCAGCGAACCAAGGAAACGAAAGAATCGGTTATATTTTTCATATTATCTCCTCTTTTAGATAGACTAAAAAAAAAATACGTAATTTGCATATTTATAGGATTAAACAAAGGGATTCGCAAATAAAAGCGCTAATGCTACAACCAGTCCATAAATTGTTAAAGCTTCCATAAAAGCCAGACTAAGCAATAAAGTACCTCGTATTTTTCCCTCCGCCTCGGGTTGTCTCGCGATACCTTCTACAGCTTGACCCGCAGCAGTACCTTGACCTACTCCAGGTCCAATAGAAGCAAGCCCGACGGCCAACCCAGCGGCAATAACAGAAGCGGCAGAAATCAGTGGATTCATGATAAGTTTCTCGCACTAAAATAAAGAAATAGTTAATGATACAATCGTCCGAGGAATTATGACTTAATTATTCCATCCCTAAGATTCATCCAGTCGAAATAACTAAGAACTCGGAATTGAAGTAATAATAATATTAGTATTAAACCATAAAAGCCACTTCGATATCTCTTTTTTAGTTCCGATCCACAGGATTTTTGTGAATCCATACAACTTTTGTTCTTCCATTTCTTCTTTCCAAACCCTTTTTTAATTCTGCGTTCGTTAGTTTTCTTTATTTCATCGCTTTATTCATTCACATTCAATTCACAGGCAAAGACAAAACCGCAGAATTTCTATTGGAATCTCTATCTAAGTTCACAATAGTAGGGCGGATTAGATATATCTTTAGTTGATATATAACTATCAATATCTAATATCATATATACATGTCTTTCTTCCATAACGTAAACCAACTATTGATATCTTCATATCTTAGATTCAAACTATTCGTATCTTAAAGTCAATCGTATTATAGAATCATTCTTGGAACCATACACAAGAGTTGGCTTAGAGTCATTAGATCCCATATACCCAATTCTGTTCCCCTCTCCCAATCAACCCATTTTTTATGAATCTCGTTTGGCGAATCATTGCATAGAAATAAACATAAGTATTTTATTCCGGTAAGGTCATTCACTTTAATTATTTAATTATTTATTAATATTTTCTTTTGGTCAATCGTTGAATTGAATAAAATCAACTAAAATGGGAATCATTCTAGAAAGCATCTTTCTTTTTCTTTTTTTAATCACACACCGTGTAAATTGTGATACTATGATACTATAAGAATTTTTATTCAAATAATGACTCCTTATATTTGAATTGAATGAACTCCTTATATTTGAATTGAATGAACAAAACAATAGAATGATAATATTCATTGGCAGGAGTATGATATAATAAAGCCAAACATGCATTTTAGGAAAAAGATCTTTTTGATCTCTTTCCTTTTTTACAATTCCCCAATATCAGAATTTTTTTTCTATGACTCTTGGTCGTATATCCCGTACTTGTCTATTTCTATTTGTATATTGATGTTTCCTAAGTGGATTATCTTTAGTTACGCATACACTGCGTTATTCTAAGCTAAAAAAAAAAAAAAGAGACTATTTCGAAAACTAGTCAATGATGGCCCTCCATAGATTCGCCTATATAAGCCGCCGCTAAAGTTGCAAAAATAAGAGCTTGAATACCGCTTGTAAATAATCCAAGGAACATCACAGGTATAGGAACCACTAAAGGTACTAAAGAAACAAGAACAACAACTACTAATTCATCAGCTAATATATTCCCGAAAAGTCGAAAGCTAAGTGATAAAGGTTTTGTGAAATCTTCTAAAATGTTAATGGGTAAAAGAATTGGAGTCGGTTGAATGTATTTACTGAAATAACCTAATCCCTTTTTAGAAAGACCTGCATAGAAATATGCTACTGACGTGAGCAAGGCTAAAGCAACGGTAGTATTGATATCATTTGTAGGTGCAGCTAACTCCCCATGGGGTAACTGTATTATTTTCCAAGGTAAAAGAGCACCGGACCAATTCGAAACAAAAATAAATAGAAACATAGTTCCAATAAAGGGAACCCATGGACCATATTCTTCTCCAATCTGAGTTTTGCTCACGTCTCGAATAAATTCAAGGACATATTCGAAGAAATTTTGACCGGCAGTCGGAATAGTTTGTGGATTCCGAACAGCTATAAGGGCTGAACCTAATAAGATAGCAATTACAACCCAAGAAGTAATAAGTACTTGGGCATGGACTTGTAAACCTCCTATTTGCCAATAGAAATGTTGGCCTACTTCCACACCGGATATATCGTATAACCCTTTTAGTGTGTTACTGGAACATGATATAACATTCATATTGCCCTCTAACAGAAATAGAACTTTAAAAAGAATTATTTTGATTCAACCCTCTCCCTTTCGACTTGTATACTTTAATTAGAATTATCCGTTTTGAATACCCGCTAATCACATAATATCCACGGTTTTTTTATTTCTTTTCTTTTATGCGATTCAAGAAGAGTAACCGATTCCAAAAATCCATGTAGTTACCAAAAAAAGTTATTTAGCTTATTATTAATCAAGGATTTCGTATATAGCTAGAACGAACCTCACAAATTGCAAATACAAATTTATTAAGAATTAATCGGATTGAAGCTATAGCGTTATCGTTTGCTGGAATCGAAATATCTGCGAGATCGGGGTCACAATTTGTATCAATTAAACAAATTGTTGGAATTCCCAAAGCGATACATTCTCGAAGAGCCGTATATTCTTCTTGCTGATCAACGACGATTACAATATCCGGTACCCCCGTCATATATTGAATCCCGCCCGGATACATTTGCAAGCGTGATAATTGTCTCTTCAGGATAGCTGCATCTCTTTTTGGAAGACGGTTGAGTCTCCCCGTCTTTTGTTCCGCTCTCAAATCCCTGAACTTATGAAGTCTCGTTTCTGTAGTGGACAAATTTGTTAACATACCACCGAGCCTTTTTTTATTAATATAATATAATGACACCGGGTTCTTATTGCAGCTCGTGCTACTAAATCCGCTGCTTTATAACAAGCTTCTGATAAAAAACGAGCAGTTCTTGTCAGATTTGTAATATGAATACCTTTCTGTTTTGCTGAGATATACGGTGACATTCTAGGATTCCATTTCCTAGTACCATGACCAAAAGGAATTCCTGCTTCCATCATCTCTTCAAAATTGATATTCCACTATCTTCTTGCCATTTCTCCCCATACTTCCTCTTTTTTTTATCAAATCTTTTTTTTATCAAAAAAAGATTTGATAAAAAAAAAGAGACGAGGTGCCCTGAAATAAATAATTGTTCCAATGGAACCTTCTCTTCTAACAGAGATTGGCCATTGATACACAATCCAGGCCATTCATTACTTTCTATTCGTTATTATCTTTCTTTTCTTACTATTAAGAAATCAAAGGATCAAAAATAGTTAAGAGAATCCGCTCCTTAGGACTCATTAAATCCTCTAAATGATTGTTCTAATGTATCATGTAAAGTCTTTGAAATGCAAAAGTCTAATAATTCTCTGTGGTGTAAGAAAATATCTATCATCCCCCCCCCGAATAAATTCTTTTTTTTTGTTTCCAAAAGAATATTGTTATGCTGCCGTGAACAGTGCACTAATGCTTTGAATCCGGTACCAACGGGTATCATCCCCCCCAGAACAACGTTCTCTTTCAGGCCTTTCAACCAGTCGATACGACCCCGGAGAGCTGCTTTTGCTAAAACCCGAGCGGTTTCTTGAAAACTTGCTTCAGATATAAAACTTTGAGTATTCAGAGATGCTCTCGTTATTCCCAATAATATAGCTCGATAACAGATCGCTTCTTCCAAAGCACGCCCCGTTCGCTCCGCTCGTAACAACCCAATAAGTTCCCCGGGTAAAAAAATATTAGACATTCCATCTTCTGAAACCAACACTTTTGATGTTATTTGACGTACAATAATTTCGATATGTCTATTATGGATTTGGACCCCCTGGGATCGATAAACCTTTTGGATCTTATTAACCAAAGAGATACGACTTTGCACTATAGTTAGCTCAGCACCAATTAAGAATCCCCAAGGAATCCCAAGAATTCTTGTTATACGCGCGTTCCAACCCTCAACTCTTTTTTCTAGGTTCATCGATATTGAATCAATCGAACGCACTTCTAACACTTGTTCTACTTTTGGAAGACCCTGCGTTATATCACCAGATCTTGATTTTTCATATATAAATGTAATTAATGTATCTCCTTCATAAAGGATTTCTCCATAATGCCCATGAACAGTTGCTCCTGGAGTAGCCAAATAAGGCTTAGCTGATCTTATTACTACAGAGCCAGCTTGAACAATTAAAACTTGACCTGATTTGAGGTGTGGTCCATTTGTGGCTATACATATATTTTCACAAATAAACTGCCCAAGACTCATTATTGTGGACATTTCCTCACAATAATTATGATGAATAAAATACCAATTCAAATTAAATGGATTCAAAACAATCTTACCGTCTGGATCAGGATTATAAATTCTCTCGTTTTCATCCATTAAATAAAATTTACGTACTTGAAAAGTCTGTTTTAAATTATCCAGTTTCAAATAGTTAGTTACCGAAATCGGATTATAAGTTATTAAATAGTAAAATGAATAAAAATTCGCAATTTGAAGGACTGTTCCTAAGGGTCCCAACGAATTCCTAATTGGAATTAGAGGATCTTTTTGAATGTGAATTGATTGCTTTATCACATTCTGATATTTGATCTCGTTGAATGGACCCATTCGAAAACAATTAGATGATGACAAAATTATCAAAGATTGGCATTCCTTATTTCTATTCAACAAGGTATTAATAGTTCCTTGATTTTGGCTAAGTGATTGTTGAACCCTTGCCTTGAAATAAATGGAGTAAAACGGATTTATATTGGTGCGATCTGGACCATTATCAGAGATCAATCCTGGACTTGACGGAGCATTCCTTTTTCTGATATACGAAATATGGGATTGCACTAAGTCGATTCTTAGGAAATCTCGAATCATACCATTTGTACTTACTTCAACAAAGGAAGCACGGACCTCTTCGACGGAAGAACTTTTTTTGTCTTGGTCCCAATTCAAGACTAAACAAGTTCGAACTAATTGAATACTTGTGTCAGAAATACCCCGAAAGAGTTTGCCCTTTCCATAAAGGATATAATTGACAACTCGAAGGTGCATATTATCCTTTTCCCGCAGCAGATCCTGGGGGAAGAGTGTTGCTAAATTGATACCGTTCGCTATTTCATATGTGACTACGGGTCGAACCAAAACAAAATGCTTTTTCTTGGTAGGTGTGATCCGTTGGACATAGATCCATTTTTTCAATTTTTTTGATTCCCGGGTGGATTCCTTAAGTTCTTTTTTTCCCGTTTCCGGCGGTATCAAGATGCCACTGTGTCGGGATATCTTATCCGTTTCCCCAGGAAAATGGATATCCCCAGAAAAAATTTTGAGTTCAATCTTTTTTTTTTTTTTCTCCACTCGGACCAATCCGCCCACTTGGCTTCTTCTATTTAAAGCTATTCGGGTATCTACTCCAATGATACTATTATTCCGTACCATTACGTAAGAAGATTCGGGTAAAATATGCACTTCCTCGGGAATGAAAAAAAAGCGATCAATTTGCATTTTTAATTTTGGCTTAATTTTTTTGACTCCTCGATACTCAATCAAGTCCTCTTTTTTGACGATTGAATGCGCCCCTATAGTCCCATATTTAGTAATTCCTGAATTCTTTCTTCTGTATCGAGGATCATCAAAAAAAGCAAGAATACTATTTTTACGGAAAATACCCTTTATGGGTATTTCAATCGAGATACCTGAATGGGGCATTAGTTCTTTCTCTTGTTCTTGAATGGATTGGAACGGAATGAGAAATTTATTTCTTCGCCTTTTTGCCAATAAATCAGAATTCTTGTGGAGAATTGCAGGATGTATGAGATTACAATGACCAATACCTATGATTCGATTAAATCCCGAATAATACAAAATACCATCTTCTTTTTTATCAGAAAAATCTGACCTAACTAATTGGTGTCTCACTCGATCATTATTCACTGAGAGGCTAGAAATATATCTTCGTTCGACAGAATGAGGATGGATGTTCAGTTGATCTTGATCCTTGTGGAGTGAA